TTACTAAGTTTATATGGTTTCTTGCCAAAAAAAGAAACTCTTTTCGTATTATTCATTGTTAATAATGGTACTAACTCAAAATTTCTATTAAGTTTTTTTTCTTCGGCTTTCCCCCATAAAGAGATTGAATAAAACGAGCTGCTTTTTTTTCCACTGTAATTTATAAAATAAGTGTTTAAATATCCTTCAAAAGTAAGTAAATAAATCCGAAACATATAAAATGCGGTTAATCCCGCTGTTGAACAAGCTATTATTGCAAAAATTGGCGAAAATAACAAACTATCATTCAGAATTTCATCTTTAGACCAAAAACAAGCAAGGGGAGGAATACCACAAAGAGAAAGTGTTCCTATTAAAAAGGCAGTTTTTGTAATTGGCACATGTTTTGTCAAACCACCCATAAGAATCATATTCTGACTTTTATCGGGAGAATATCCAACTATAGCTTCCATTGAATGAATAATGGATCCAGATCCTAAAAACAACAGAGCTTTCGAATACGCATGAGTAATCAAATGAAATAAAGCGGATCGATAAGACCCCATACCTAGAGCTAACATCATATAACCCAGTTGAGACATTGTAGAATAAGCTAAACCTCGCTTAATGTCTTTTTGAGCAAGAGCTAAAGTGGCTCCTAAGAGTACTGTTATTATACCTATCAAAGATATTATATACATTATAGAAGGGATAACTATAAAAAGAGGAAGAAGACGAGCTACAAGAAAAATTCCTGCCGCTACCATAGTAGCAGCATGTATAAGAGCTGAAATAGGAGTAGGGCCCTCCATGGCATCAGGTAACCATACATGAAGAGGAAATTGTGCGGATTTAGCAATAGGACCCACAAATAATAGAAATGCACACAAAGTAAGGAATAAGAGATTTACTCTATTATTTAAAATTAAATTATTAACTATTTCGAACAAATCCTGAAATTCAAAACTGCCAGTTATCCAATAAAGACCCAAAATTCCTAATAATAAACCAAAATCCCCTACACGATTGGTTACAAAAGCTTTTTGACACGCATTCGCTGCAATGGGTCGTGTGAACCAAAAACCGATTAATAAATACGAACACATTCCAACTAATTCCCAAAAAAAATAAACTTGGATCAAATTAGAACTAGTAACTAATCCTAACATGGAAGTATTAAAAAAACCCATATAAGCAAAAAACCTCAGATATCCTTGATCATGAGCCATATAATTGTCACTATAAATAAGAACCAAAATTCCAACAGTTGTAATTAATATTAACATAATAGAAGTAAGTGGATCAATAAAGTAACCGAACTCAAAAGAAAATTCATTATTTATGGTCCAAGACCATACATTTTGATGAATGCAACTTAGAAAAATTTGTTGAATAGATAGATAGAATGAAAAGATCATAACTATACTTAACAGAAAAATACTCAGAAAAGTCCACATACGTCGAAGGCTTTTTGTTACTGTCGGAAAAAGTAGAAGTCCAACTCCTAGTAAAATAGGTACTGGAAGTGGAATGAAAGGGATGATCCATGAATATTGATATGTATGTTCCATAAAATAAAAAATCCTTTTTATTTTATTATTAAATTTATTATTTCTTATTCACTGGTTTGGCTATATATATATATATTTTTTTTTTTCAAAGGAGACAATAAAAAAGCACGCGATTTCAAACCTAAATAGAAATTTTTTTCGAATTAGTATAATCCTTCATAAATCTTTCAAAAGAAATAGATATTCAAATCAAAAAACTATAAGTTATTAAATAATATTACTAGGTTACTCTCAAAAAAATTATTTGTCTTTTTTTTATTACTACGTAAATAAAATTTTAATTTTATGCAGATACCTAAAAAGTGAATTATAATTCCGTATATACAATAATTTATATACATATATTAAGAATAGAACAAAGATTTACACGAGAAAAAAAGACTTAATATTAATTATATCATAAAAACACTTTAACGAAAAAAAGTTATTTGAGTTTTATTATTTAAAATTAAAATTATTAAGGAATTAATTTGAATTTTGGAATTTAGTGATTGTTTTACAGTACACTAAGTGAGCTTTTTTTTTTTTTTGCAAGAAATTTGATTATAATCAATTTTTTTTTTTGATAATATAATCTATTTTAGTATAAATAGTATAAATTTAATTAAATGGGCGCTCTCGTACGAGATTTCAAACGCTTGAATGTCTTTTTTGTTTTGAAAATAATAGATAATAAAATTTGAAAGAAAAAAATAACGTTATATGGAGATGGAGTATGAAAGAATAGAATAATAAATGTCTTTGACATCCAATTATACCGCTGAAAAAGTTTTTTCATTTTTGAATGGCAGTTCCAAAAAAACGTACTTCTATCTCGAAAAAGCGTATTCGTAAAAACATTTGGAAAAGGAAGGGGTATTCGACATCGTTGAAAGCTTTTTCGTTAGGAAAATCGCTTTCTACAGGTAATTCCAAAAGTTTTTTTGTACAACAAAATAAATAAAAAATACTAGAATAATTCGAATTATCCTAACTTAAAAACTCATTTTTTTAGAATACAAAAAAAAAAAAAAAGGAAAAAAAAAAAGAATATATAGATAAATAGATAAAAAAGAAAGGTTCAAAAATTTTTTTTCGGGGGGGGGGGTTCTGATTTCCCCCATCACTACCTTGACACAATAATAAAGAAAGAAATATCTTGTATTTCCTCTTAACGAGGAAATACAAGATATTTAAGCGAAATCCATAGATTCTTGAAATTAATTTAAGTGAAAAATTTATCACTTTATACCTTTATGTTATTGCTCTGAATTTTTATATTCTTTACTTTGAATTAAAGTTATAAAAAATCTATCCACAATAAAAGCATCTATCCACAAGAAGTGAATATTATTTAATAATATATCATATATTAAGTGATCAAAAAATCTTATGTTTGTACAATATAAAAAGATACATCAAAAGAGATATTTTGATAATTTTTTTTTATTTCGCTTGAACAATTAGGCAAATCTTATTTTATTTAAAATTTCTAAGAATTTTCAAAAAGTTTTCATTAAGTTTTCATTTTTAGAAAAAGCATTTTTTTTTTTTTTATTTATGAAACTTATAAATTTAATATTAATGGAATTTCTAAATTTCATTTCGTGTTTTGTCTTTGAGTTCAAGTCCCAATTACTTGAATTTAGTTACATTTTTCTTAGTTCCAATTTTCATTATATTCTAGAAAAAAATCTAAAGTACAAAAAGTTAATGAAAAAAATTTCAAATAACTAAGATAAAAGATAAAAAAAAATCTTAATTTTATTAAAACCCCAAATACCTCTTTAAACAAATTTTGATTCATGAAATCAATTGTAAATTGCATTAAATTGGTTTCTTTATTTAAATTTTCGTCTCGACGATTGAATAAAAACTTGTTAGTATTGTTTTGAACAAGTTGCCGCTATGGTGAAATTGGTAGACACGCTGCTCTTAGGAAGCAGTGCTAGAGCATCTCGGTTCGAGTCCGAGTAGCGGCATAAGATCGTATAAAAGAGATATTATAAGTTTTAGAATCAAATTAATACCCAACTTTTTTTTTTATAAAATCGGGTAAAACCTAGTATTAATTTATTAATTTTTAACAAATTTTTTATGATTTTTTCAATTCTAGAGCATATATTAACTCATATATCTTTTTCGGTCGTGTCAATTGTACTGACAATTTATTTTTTCACTTTTTTAGTTAATTTAGATGAAATCATAGGATTTTTTGATTCATCAGATAAAGGAATCGTAATTACGTTTTTTGGTATAACAGGATTATTATTCACCCGTTGGATTTATTCAGGACATTTTCCATTAAGTAATTTATATGAATCGTTAATTTTTCTTTCATGGGCTTTTTCAATTATTCATATGGTTTCCTATTTTAATAAAAAACAAAAAAATTACTTAAACGCAATAACTGCGCCAAGTGCTATTTTTCTTCAGGGTTTTGCTACTTCAGGTCTTTTAAACAAAATGCCTCAGTCTGCAATATTAGTACCAGCTCTCCAGTCCCAGTGGTTAATGATGCATGTAAGTATGATGATATTAGGCTATGGCGCTTTGTTATGCGGATCATTATTATCAATAGCTCTTCTAGTTATTACATTTCGCAAAGTCGTACCTACTTTTTGGAACGAGAATATTAAAACAAAAAATTTATTAAATGAATTTTTTTATTTTGATGTACTTTACTACATAAACGAAAGAAATTCTATTTTATTACAACAAAACAGTAATTTTAGTTTTTCTAAAAATTATTATAGGTATCAATTGATTGAACAATTAGATTTTTGGAGTTTTCGTATTATTAGTCTTGGATTTATCTTTTTAACCGTCGGCATTCTTTCAGGAGCTGTATGGGCTAATGAGACATGGGGTTCATATTGGAATTGGGATCCAAAAGAAACCTGGGCATTTATTACTTGGACCATATTCGCAATTTATTTACATATTAAAACAAATAGGAATGTTAGGGGTATCCATTCTGCAATTGTGGCTTCGATAGGCTTTCTTTTAATTTGGATATGCTATTTTGGCGTCAATCTTTTAGGAATAGGTTTACACAGTTATGGTTCATTTACATCGAATTAAATAAAACATTACCCCAAAAATAAAGGAATCCAAATAAAAAAGAATAGCATCCATATATAACTTCATATAAGTTCAGAAATAGAATTTAGTTTTAGTAGTAAATCATCAAGAACCTTTTGAATCAAGTAGTATAATGATTCAAAAGGTTCTCATAATACAAAGACCAAAGACGTCTGATTACAATTCAATTTAATTTTTTTTTTTTTCCTGAAAACTATCCATAAAAATAATTAGATAAAATGGATTCGACCTTGTCACTTGCTAATGAGAGCACAAAATCAGGATAAATCCCAATACCAATTATGGGTAGAAGAATCGAGATTGAAAGAAATAACTCTCGGGGTCCAGAATCAAAAAAAGACAAGTTTTTGACATTACTTAACTTGTATCCATAAAACATTTGGCGTGACATAGATAATAAATATATAGGAGTTAATATCATTCCAATTGCCATTACAAAAATAATTAAAATTTTTGAAATTACGAAATATTTTTGGCTGGTAATTATTCCAAAAAAAACAATTAATTCTGCAACAAAACCACTCATGCCCGGTAATGCAAGGGAGGCCATCGATAAGATAGTGAACATTGTAAATATCTTTGGAATGGAGATAGCCATTCCACCCATTTCATCAAGATAAACAAGCCGCATTCTATCATAACTCGTTCCTGCCAAGAAAAAAAGTGCAGCGCCAATAAAGCCATGAGAGATTATTTGTAAAATAGCTCCATTAAGTCCAGGATCCGTTATAGAACCAATACCTATAATTATAAAACCCATATGAGATACAGAAGAATAGGCTATTCTCTTTTTTAAATTACGTTGACCGGGAGATGTTGAAGCTGCATAAATTATTTGAATTGTACCGACTACCATTAACCAAGGAGAAAACAGAGAATGCGCGTGAGGTAATAATTCCATATTAATTCGAACCAACCCATATGCTCCCATTTTTAATAAGATTCCAGCGAGAAGCATACAGGTACTGTAATGTGCCTCGCCGTGGGTGTCAGGTAACCAAGTATGTAAAGGTATAATCGGTGATTTAACGGCAAAAGCAATAAGAAATCCAATATAAAATAGTATTTCGAGTGTGACAGGATAGGATTGATTAGCTAATAATTCTAAATTTAATGTTGGTTCGTTCGAACCATATAAACTTATACCTAAAACTCCTATTAATAAAAAAATAGAACTTCCTGCAGTGTATAAAATAAATTTTGTAGCTGAATACAGACGCTTCTTTCCACCCCACATGGATAAAAGTAGATAAACGGGAATTAATTCTAATTCCCACATGATGAAAAAAAGTAAAAGATCCCGAGAAGAAAATGATCCTATTTGACCGCTGTACATTACTAACATCAGGAAATGGAATAATCGGGAATCCCGAGTAACTGGAAAAGCTGCTAAAGTAGCTAAAGTAGTAATAAATCCCGTCAGTAAAATCGTTCCTATAGAAAGTCCATCTATTCCCAGCCTCCAGTAAAAATCAAAAAAATTGATCCATTTATAATCTTCGGACATTTGAATTAACGGATCATCCATTTTAAAATTATAACAAAAAGCATAGGTTGTTATAAGAAGTTCTAAGATACAAATGCATATAGTATACCACTTGTTGATTTTATTTCCCCTGTGCGGAAGAAATAACATTAACGAACCGGCAGATATTGGAAAAACAACAATTATTGTTAACCAAGGAAAATCATTCGTGGTAAAGACAAGATACACCAGGTCCAAAGAACGCGTACTCAAAAAAATAAATAAAAAAAAATATAATTTAACTTTTTTGAGTACGAGTACTTGTCAATAAAAAAATCAAATGTATTCTAAATTGATTCAAATGAGGTTTTCGGTAACGTATCAATAAGCTAGACCCATACTTCGAGTTGTTTCATGCCATAAATAAACGCGAACGCTTAAAAAATCCGTTGGACAGGCGGATTCGCATCTCTTACAACCAACACAGTCCTCGGTTCTTGGAGCGGAAGCTATTTGCTTAGCTTTACATCCATCCCAAGGTATCATTTCTAATACGTCTGTAGGGCATGCTCGGACACATTGAGTACATCCTATACAGGTATCATAAATTTTTACGGAATGTGACATAGGATCTATAGTTTTTTGAATGTCATAAATTTTCAATCTAGTAAACTTCTAACTAAATGATATATTAAAATACTAGATGAAGCAATGATTTTCTTTAATAGAATTTTTTAATTAATTCTGGCTCAGTTGATAAAAAAAGGGGCTAAAATACTTTGATTTCTTAGATTTTCACAAATATAATCTAGTAAGTCATAACCTATTATATATATGCAATATGCAAATTTAAACTTATAATTTTTTTTATGCTACTTATTTAATAAGGTCGATTGGTTGATCCGAGTTGATTTTCTGTTACGATAAATTGACGAGACTATACCTAATCCAATAGCTGCTTCAGCGGCTGCAATTGCTATAACAAAAATGCAGAAAATATCCCCTTTTAGTTGGGAATTATCAAAAAAATCAGAAAATGTTACGAAATTCATATTAACTGCATTGAGTATAAGTTCAAGACACATAAGAGCCCTAACCATATTTCGACTCGTGATCAATCCATAAAGACCAATCAAAAATAAATAAGCACTCAAAACAAGTACATGCTCGAGTATCATTCAGCAACTCCTTATCAATTTTGATTCATTTCAAATTTAAATATGAATAATAAAAAAAATTCACCAGATTCAATCAACTAGAATATAACAAAAAAGTCCGAATAAAAACTATATTAGGCAAAAAAATTTTCAAATATATATCATCAAATAAAATCAAAAAATTGAGATTTAAAATATGAATATAGTATTCAATCAAATTGAATGAACAGAAAAAAATCTCATAACATACACAAAGTTTTTTTTGTCTTTACTAATTAGAACGTTTTTTATTGACGAGCCACAGAAATTGCACCTATCAAAGCAACTAAAAGAATTATTGAAATGAGTTCAAATGGAAGAAAAAAATCTGTTGATAAATGAATTCCTATTTGTTGACTATTACTTATTAAATCTTGCTCTAAAATCTGGTTTAATCTTGTAGTCCAAATAACCCCGTACCATGAAGTATCAAGAATAGTAGAAATTAATGAAAAAAGAAGAGTTGTACAAACCAATGCAGTAATCCCATCCCCAACAGTCCACAGAGTGAAATCTGTGGAATATTCTGAATCATTCATGAACATCACAGCAAATATGATTAAAACATTTATGGCCCCCACATAAATAAGGAGTTGGGCAGCAGCTACAAAATGGGAATTTGATAGAATATACAATAAAGATATACAAACAAGAACAAATCCTAAAGAAAAGGCTGAAAATATTGGGTTGGGAAGTAATACCACCCCCAGGCCTCCTACTAGAAGACCGAATCCCAGAAAAACTAAAAGAAAATCATGTATTGGTCCAGGCAAATCCATTATATTATTAAAATAAGAAAAAATTGAAATCCTTTTCATGACTTTATTAATTTAACCGGGGAATTTCTTTTTAATATGTTTCTAATATGTTTCTAATAGAGTAAAATTAGAATCTAATGGATATGAATTGATGTAGATACAATTATTAGTATTAGAAAAGACAGTTTCACTTTTTATTCTAAAGTTTATTTTCAACCTAGCTATTTTAAGAAAGTAATTACGAATATATTATATTAAAAGATATTAAACGGATGAGTCTTAAGACTTACTATTTTTATATAAATAAAATACAAGTTTTTTAGTAAATTCTTTATCTTTACTTTATATAATTCAACAGTTTTGAATTATTTTTTTAATAAAATTAATGGGTTTACCCATTTTTTGTTTGAGGGGAATTCAAAATTGTTCGAATAGTGTAATCGTCCATTACTGACATTGGTAAACGACCCAAAGCTATTTGATTATAATTCAATTCGTGACGATCATAAGTTGAAAATTCATATTCTTCAGTCATTGACAAACAGTTTGTTGGACAATACTCAACACAATTACCACAAAATATACAAATTCCAAAATCAATACTGTAATTAAGCAATCGTTTTTTTCTAATATTAGTTTCCAATTTCCAATCAACAACAGGCAGATCTATAGGACATACTCGAACACATACTTCACAAGCAATGCATTTATCAAATTCGAAATGGATTCGACCACGGAAACGTTCTGATGTTATTAATTTTTCATAGGGATATTGAATAGTTACAGGTAAACGATTTGTGTGGGATAAGGTAATCATGAAACCTTGACCAATATATCTTGCAGCTCGTAGGGTTTGTTGACCATAATTCATGAACCCGGTTATCATAGGAAGCATATTGTAATTATCTATGAATAATTTTCTCTTTGTTTCTTTCTCTTGTTTAAAATAAGTATTCGATTCATTTTCAATTTAGAGTGAAAGGAGTTGTAAAGAAGTTGTTAATAATAGATTACCAAGGGAAATGGGTAAAAGAAATTTCCATCCAAGATTTAATAGTTGATCCATTCTTAGCCTAGGTAAAGTCCATCTTGTTGCGATAGAAATGAACAAGAACAAATAAGTTTTAGCTAATGTAATAAAGATACCAATTGTTGTTCCAAAAACGGGATCCCTTTTAAATAGCTCCAGAATAGATATATACGGAATAGAAATATTCCAACCGCCTAAGTATAGAATTGTTACAAATAATGAGGAAATTAATAGATTTAGATAAGAAGCAACGTAAAATAAACCAAATTTGATACCTGAATATTCAGTTTGATAACCTGCTATTAATTCTTCTTCCGCTTCTGGTAAATCAAACGGTAACCTCTCGCATTCCGCTAAGGAAGAAATTAGAAAAATGCTAAAACCTATAGGTTGACGCCACAAATTCCATCCCCAAAAACCATATTTTGATTGTGCCTCAACTATATCAACTGTACTTAAACTGTTAGATAATCCTAGTCGGTGATAACATTACTATTCTCACCGCTATTACAAAACCGTACATGAGGTCTTGGCCTCATACGGCTCCTCGGGGGCCGTAAATAAATCTAAGGACCAGATTAGTATTATTTCGTATTATTTAGATGAATATGATATGTTCTAAAATAGATTAATATTATAGAAATATATCTGGAGGTCTCGAATTATACCAATGGAATTCTGTCTGCTCAAATTCTAAGAATAAAAAAAGCGCTTCGGAATTCATCTCATCCTTTACAAATTTTAATTTCTATTTGTTGAGTAATAACTTAATCCTTTAATAAAATACTCCTTGTAAAAAAAAAGTATTTCCGCCCGTCGTGGTTTTCAATTACGAAAAAGAATTAGACATCCTATTAGTTTATTATTCATGACAGAAATGAAATTCTATTTTATTTTCATATAGTTCGAACTATATGAAAATAAATCTCCTTGTTTCGTTCCTATTCTTCTGTCTTTTTTAGAAAAAAGTCGGTGGACTTAAAAAATAAAGGATTATTTCGTTTCTGATAGTCATTACATTTATCGGTGGATAGGAGCATACTCTGAATCGGAATCTTGGGGAGTACTGCCTGATCATTTCTACTAACTTCAAGCCCCAATTAACCTTCTTGTTTTTTGTTATCTTATGTTATGCATAAATATCCTTTTCAATTTGCTTAATCTCTATATACAAATTCTTTGTGTATTTTGGTGTTTCTAACTATCCACTCATTTTTACCTAATTCTAATTGCCGCTCACTTTGTAATACATGTATGTTAATCTATATAACTCAGAATAACTCAGAGTGAAAACGTCATACGGTTAATATTTTTAACCCGCTTCAAGGCAGGATGACCAATCAACCAACCATGGGGTAAAGTGATTCTTACGTTATGTTTCTTTCCGTTTAACCTTTGTACATAGGAAATGAGACTCAATTTCTCTTTTTACTGCTAATTTCTGAGCAGTTTTTTTTCACTCATATATAACTATCAAATTCCTTTTATTATTATTAATATTCATCCCAAAGAGAAATATATATATTCCATTTTTTAACTTAATTCGTTTAGAAGAAACGGAATAGTCAAAATAAACGTTTATGTTTCAACGAATCGCACGTAGAGATATTGATAAAACACATAGAGTTAATGGTATTTCATAACTAATCGATTGGGCAGCAGCTCGCAGACCACCTAAAAAAGAATATTTATTATTTGATCCATATCCTGACATAAGAAGTCCAATTGGAGCAATACTTGAAATAGCAATCCATAAAAAAATACCGATATTGAGATCCGCTAAAACAAGGTGATTGCTAAAGGGAATTACTGAATAACTTAGTAAAATTGAGATAACTGCGATAGATGGTCCAATACTAAATAAAGGAGTATTTCCTCTAGATGGACGAAGGTCTTCTTTGAAAAGTAGTTTTGTCCCGTCAGCTAGAGCTTGAAGAATTCCCAACGGACCGGCGTATTCAGGTCCAATACGTTGTTGTATCCCTGCAGATATTTCTCTTTCTAACCACACAATTACTAATACACCTGTTATGATTCCCAATACAAGAGAAAATATAGGGACAAATATCCATACGAGTCCATAGATCTCTTTTAAAGATTCCAATCTAACAAAAGAATTTATAGTTTCTACTTCTGTTGCATAAATTATCATTTTAACGATCAACTTCTCCCATAATTATATCTATGCTACCGAGTATCGTCATAATATCAGCCAATTTCATTCTTTTAACTAGTTCAGGAAGAATTTGCAAATTAATAAAACCTGGTGGTCGGATTTTCCATCTCCAAGGAAAACCACTTTGATCTCCTATGAGAAAAATTCCCAACTCCCCTTTTGGAGCTTCAACTCTTACATAAAGTTCTTGTTTCGATAATTCAAACGTAGGAGAAGGTTTTTTACTAATGAATCGATATTCAAAATCATTCCATTCTGGATTCCTTTTTCTATCAAAGTCTCTGCTTTCTAAATTCTCATAGGGACCCCCTGGAAGTCCTTCCAGAGCCTGTTGAATAATTTTGATGGATTCTGTCATTTCGCTAAGTCGTACTAAATAACGAGCTAATGAATCTCCTTGTTTTTGCCACTGAATTTCCCATTCAAATTCATCGTAAGACTCATAACGATCAACTTTACGAAGATCCCATGGTATTCCGGATGCGCGCAGCATTGGTCCGGATAAACCCCAATTTATTGCTTCTTCCCCATCAATAATTCCAACTCCTTCAACTCGTTCTAAAAAAATAGGATTTCGTGTAATTAGTTTTTGATATTCAACAACCTCTGTTAAAAAATAATCACAAAAATCCAAGCATTTATCTATCCAACCATAAGGTAAATCAGCCGCTATTCCTCCAATACGAAAAAAATTATGCATCATTCTCATACCGGTGGCAGCTTCGAATAGATCATATACAAACTCTCGTTCTCTGAAAATATAGAAAAAGGGAGTCTGGGCCCCAATATCTGCCATAAAAGGGCCGAGCCATAACAGATGAGAAGCTATACGACTCAATTCCAGCATAATTACTCTTATATAGCTGGCCCTTTTCGGAATTTGAATATTTCCCAATTGTTCTGGTCCATTTACTGTTATTGCTTCTGTAAACATAGTAGCTAAATAATCCCATCGCGTTACATAAGGTAAATATTGTATAATTGCTCGATTTTCTGCAATTTTTTCCATTCCTCTGTGTAAATAACCCAATATGGGTTCACAGTCAACAACATCCTCACCATCGAGAGTAACAATTAAGCGAAGAACACCATGCATAGATGGGTGGTGAGGTCCCATATTGACTATCATAAGATCTTTTCCTGTAACTGGTCTCTTCATAAGTTTTTCCTTTATTCGTTTTGGCATGAATTAGATTACTGAAAAAAAAGTTTATCAAAAATTCAAGATCAAAAAATTAACTAATTCACAATTTTGGAATTTACCGAGTTTTTAATTCCCGAATATTCAACTGATTTATTAATTCTTTATAACGTACTCTATTTTTTTTTGACAAATAAGCCAACAGTCGTTGACGTTTTCCCAGAATTTTTCGTAGACCCCTCTGAGATAAAAAATCTTTTCTGTGCAATTCCAAATGGGAAGTAAGCCTTCGTATCTTATTAGTGAAACTTAATACTTGAAATTCAACTGATCCCCTGTTTTCTTCTTTTTTTTCTTGAAATGAAATGAATGAATTTTTTATCATAAAAAGAAATCCTTCCCTTTTTAATATGAATTGAAAAATATGAATTTTACTGATCAGTAATAATAATGGTAGTTTTTTTGTATTTTTTTGTACAAGGATCCGAATTTAATTATAAACTTTGTAATTCTTTATTTTATCAAAAAAAGTCTAAGTTTCGATTTAAACAAGAAGGGTTCTGTTAATTTATTTATGGATCCGCTCTGATTGGTATCTATGTCATTGATTAAATGAATCTCATGTATAAAGATTGAATTTATAAAAATTCCTCATATTTGTGCATACAATTGTTTTCATATAACTTAACTTATATATTATATATAGTAAAAAGATAGTAAAAAGGATCTATCATTAATGAATTTGAAATCGTGTATACATATGTATTCTTATCATACTGAAACGATTTCCGTTAGTAGTATTAAACCAATAGCGATTCATACAAGCTAAATCTTCTAATCGAAAATTGGGCCAAAGAAAGGATTTTAATTTAATTAGGGTCTTTTTATCCTTATCAAGATCTTTCTTTTTATGTAAAACTGTGGTCAAGTTTTTAATATTCTTATCAAATCTTGAGTTTCTATCCCTCGCATTTTTTTTTTTTAAGTTGAAACAAATTAGAATTCGAAATTCTCTACGTCGTTTAGGGGATAGAATGTTTTCAGGGATAAAGAAATCATAATTGTTTTTTTTATCAATATAGCTTTTTTTTTTGTATCTTTTACTTATTTTGGGTTTGTTTTTATGAACTAATGAAATACCTATTGTTCTATATATAATAAGCTGTCCATCGTTTTTTACAGATAAACGGACAGGTTCAACAATCAATATTCCTTTTTTCATTAATTTTGTAAAAGTGAAATTCTTCTCAATCATTATAATATCTAGGCTAAGCTCTCCTCTTTCAATACAAGATATGGTTATCTCGTTTGGATTTTTTAGTCTAACCAAGAGACAGTATACTTTTATATTGTTGATAATTTTTTGATTCAAAAAACAGTTCCATCGCAACTGAAAACGCGAATACCTTGTGAGAAATAAATCAAGTTCCGCTTCGGTATTACTTTTGTATTGTTTTTTATTTTTACGTTTTTTTATCTTCGATTCTGCATAATTTTCGTCAATATTTTTTTCTTGGTTTAGTAGAGCTGATTCAGGATTTCTTTGTTTTTCGTTATCTGATTCAAGCTCTCCTTGACCCGCCAATTCGTTTTCTTCTTTATTTAGATTATAAAACTGAAGGGATCCTTTTTCGTTTGATGGTATAAAACCTTTATTCTTTAGAGTGATCTTTTTATTAACATTTTTTTTTTCATTAAAATTGAAAAGAAGTAATTTAATTGGTATGACCCACGGTTTCGTTTTATAGGTACTAGAAAAAAAGACAAATTCAGGAAAAAAAAAAAATTCAAAATTTGTTAGCCGACGATTTAGTATTTCTTCATTCATTCCCATCCAATCAAAAAAGTTTCTTTTTTGATTGCCAAGATACGTCTTAGTTATTTTATCAATTTTTTGATAATTCTGAACTTTAGTCCTACTATCGTTTTTTTTACTCTTGGTATCAACCCAGGGCCTCATATTGACTTTTTTTCTAAAAAAAAAGTGGAGAATTCTCCAATCCAAATATTTTCTATGCCCAATTTCCCCTATAACCCGAATATTATATTTTTCTAGAAAAGAAGAGACTAAACAATTATCTAGAGCAATGCCTATAGACATGTCAAACATTTTTTCTCTAGAATTAATAGATTTGTAGCAAAAAAGATTATATTGATAATCTTTTTTAAATTTAAGTTTTGGAGTTAATAATGAGTTGTCCTCAAAAAAATTGTGTTTTTTGTAATTATCAAATTTATTTTTTTCATATGAATCCGTTTTGATTAAACTTTGATTTAGAACTAGAGAGTCCTGGTTTATTTTCTTTTTCCACCTTTGGGTTATTAATCTAGCCCATGCAACCTGAGGTAAATTGTATTGAGAATTACTTCGTAACCAGTGTTTCCATTGATTTACTTCGGAATTTAAAAAGGTTTTATCTTTCAGTTCATAATCAAAGATTCCCTGTTCTTGAACCAAATCCTTTATTTGATTTTTAACAAAAAAGGATGTTATGCATATGTTATATTCAAGAACAGCTTTTAATTTAGAAAAGTTACTAACTTGAATTTGTGATAATTTGTAAAATACATATGCTTGTGATAAAGAGCATAGGTCATAACTAAAAAATTTTTTTTTTGATATTAAATTTTTTATAGTCGAAATAAAAAAAATGGTATTTTTTTTATTTTTGTTTTTTTCTCCATTTTCTTCATTCTTGTAAATATAAATAGATTTATCAAGAATTTCTTTTGTTGATTCAAAAAAAAGTTGTGTAGTAATTCTTGGAATATTAATGATACCTAGAAAAATAGTTAGAAATAGTTGTTCAATGAAAAATTGAAAAAAAAAAAAAAATTTACGAATTAATCGGAGATTTTTTCTTTTGAATGTCTGCCAACTTTTTTTTGATGACTCAATTATTTTAGAATCATAACGCGGTTTGTTACAACGATTAGTATTAGTTAGGTTTTCTTTTTCTTTTAAAATTTCTTCCGTTTGATTTTTGATTGTCTTTATTCTATCAATCAAATTTTTTATTTTGTTTTCGCTGAGTGAAGAATTTATCCACTCCATGGATTTTTTTTGAACAGATAGTCCATAAATCATCTGATTACTCATTATTGAATCTTTTTTAGTTTCATTTAATTCCGATATTTCTCTTAAGTCAAATAATGGAATTCTATTTTGTTTTGAAATATTTTTTATTTTTCCTTTTAGAAAAAGCAGGTTTTTTATAATCCAGTTTTGAATTTTTTTTGCGACTTTTAGGAAAATTGTTGCTCTTTCTTTGAAAATACTTAAAACCCAAAAAGGCTTAGTTTTGAATTTTTTGATTCGGTTTTTTAATTCTTTAAAAATGGGTTCAAAAAAGGACGGCTTTTTTTTGGCCGAACCAAACGGCAGTTCAGTTTCCATTCCCCAAACTGTTAAAAAACAAAAATCGTTTTTTTCTCCTTTGTCTTTTTTTTTTTTTAGTCGAGCCTTCTGAGATGATTGAACTTTCGATTTATGCCAAGGTTTAAGATAAAAAGGAAATAGAATTTTTATTTGAATACCATCTGTTAACCAGTTTCTTGGAAATTCTGTTTCGGATAGTTGAACCCCATTATAAGTACATTTAACATGCATTTCACGTTTCCAATCCTTTAAATCCTCAGACCACTCAGGAACTTGAAATAGTAATGCACGAGTGCTATTTTTAATTATTATCAATAAAGGTAATATAAGATATTTTCTAAAAATAGATTGAGTTATTAAGAGCAAACCTCGTATTGTTTGAGAAAATAGGAAGCTATCCCAAGTTTCTGCAATTTCCATCCGTCTTGTTTCTTTTCTTTTCGATTGTTCGTCTTCTTTTTTATCAATTTTTTTTTTTTTTTTTTTCCACATGAAATTTCTAAGAATTTTTTTTTTTAGCCCCCGTAAATCAAACGAAAAAAAAAAAAGCTTATCTATTCTATCAAAAAAAAGAGGGGAATGTACTTTTGCTTGAAAAAATTCCCAAATAACAGTTTTACGCCTTTGGGAACGCATGGATCCTTTAATTAGATCTCGACGAAAATCAGAGTGTTGTGAATAACGTATCAAAGCCATTTCATCTTTTTGATCAGAATTTTGATTATCTTTTAAATTAGTATAAATTCCGTTATGTGACTCTTTATCAGTAAAAACCACTACAGGTTTTGCTTTTCTTGAACGAATTCCAGGTTCCGTTGGTACATTTTCTTCATTTTCGCCTTCCAATTCTTCCAACTCACTTGTTAATTTATATGACCATTGAGGAACGTTTTTATTTATTTCATGGAAATAAATACCATTTTTTATAAGAGTTTGATTATTCTTATCAGTTATAACGACATCAAATAAAATTTTGAAAATTTGTATTTCTTCGTCTGAATGACTTTTGTCTTCTCGGGGTTCTGAAAAAAATGAAAGTTTTTTCTCTATTGATAACGATTGTCTATTAAATTTTTCTATTGTTTGTTCAAATTTTTGAGAATTAATCTTCAGCAGTATACCATGAATTTTGTTTATCCAAGATCCTCCTATACCTATATTAATATAGGTTTCGGTTATTATTTGGAATGGAAGTAATTTTTTGACTTTTCCGCGAGAGATCCCATGCAAAAACGGATCATAAAGTTTCGGTAAATATTCTTTTTTAGTTTCGTTATGACAAAACCGAGTCGTTTTTTCCAGTATATTTTCAAAAGACTTTTTCTTATCTAAAGCTTCAATTCGATTCAAAAATGCGTTTTTTAAGTTTTTTTTTTTTTCTTCATTGATCAAACTCCAATAAGCAGCCATTTGATCAACGGGTGCTTTTTCTCTTGTAAATGAAGGTATCTTTTTTTGGATCATTTCAAAAAAAGTGGAAAGATTGGGGGGATATGTAAAAGATATTCGTTCTTTTCCATCACTTTGACATGTAAAAAAAAAATATTGTGACATTTCATTTCTTACAGTATTTTCAATTTTATCATTTTTTATATATCGATTTGGTCGATTCCATCTTTTATAATCGAAAACTAGAGTTACAAAAGGTTTTTCAAACCATAAAAACTTATCCTCTTTTTTTTTTATTTTGAAAAATTTTAAATTCGAATTTTCTTTATTTC